CAATCGATTTGATAATAATGCAAGGATTACCCAGTAATCCGTCTTGCTCTCACTAAAATCCATATAGATATCAATATATCACTTGTGACTTTCTTTGTTACAAAACAAAAATTTGAATCTAAAATTGAAATTATTAAAATGAAATCATAAGAAGGAATATGTAAGCTACCCACTTGATTTCCATGGGATTGTAGTTCAATTGGTCAGAGCACCGCCCTGTCAAGGCGGAAGCTGCGGGTTCGAGCCCCGTCAGTCCCGGCGGATTCAATACATCAACTCCCCTTTTTGTTTCGGGGCAAGGGGATGAAAATGGTTTCATTTATCTTTTTGTTTTATTTTTCTTTTTTCATAAAGCAAAAGTTGATTATTTTAACTAGGGTAGAGAGACATATGTAAATTAATTATAATTATTGAGAGCATTCAACACTTCAAGAAAGATATACTGTATGGGGTTTCCGCTTTTTGTCAACTGATCTCCCATTAATTCGTGTAGGAAAATGGAATAGGATAGCGTATAATACATTTGCCAAGAATACCTATATATACTTTTCTTTCTATGAAGTCAAGGAATTTCAAATAGTTCGAATCCAACCAAGGAAAGAGGATATTTTAAAAATAAAGATAAAATGCGTCTTCCCTAATGAATATGCTCTTTTTAAAGATTAGAGTCCATGTCGAAGAAAAAACTCGTAAGAAAAATTAACTCGTTAATTTTTTTGAATATTTTCGTTTTTTTACTAGGACTCGTCTTTGTCACATTTCCTTTCTTTGTTTTCCAAAAAGATGATAGACCCTTTAAATTTTTTTTAATTTCAAATTGAACTTCGTACTTTTTTTCTCTATTTGATTTCTATTGTTTATTTAAGGTTCTTTAGAAACTATTTTTGTAAAGAATCGAAGTAGAAAAGGTTTTTTTATGATACTTCATCAGATGATTGTACAAGGAAAGTAAACTACTAGGTTGTAGAAAAGAAAGCCGGGAAAAAGAATCATAAATAACTATTTTTTGATTGGATCAGGAATCTCATTATGTATTCGGTGTGGATAAAAGATCTTCCTATGTTATACTATTAAATTCTTGACGATGAATCGATTTTAGATTTTATAGCTCCGGTATTGTTATTCATGATATTTCTTTCATTCGATATCATCGAAATCTAATTCATCTGAGTGAGTTTACAAGCGAAAGATTTCTCATCTCTATGGGATTAAATCCCGAGATATTCCAAAGAAAAAAAATAATAATAAACGATTAAATTATGGAAGTCAATATTCTTGCATTTATTGCTACTGCACTCTTCATTCTCGTTCCTACTGCTTTTTTGCTTATAATTTACGTAAAAACGGTTAGTCAAAATGATTAATTTGAATACATTACTATCAATTAAAAAAAAAAAAGATTTCAATTTCTCGTCTTAAATGAAAGGAATGCATTAGACTCAGTAGTAGTATCCTAAGGGGCCCGCTAGTATGGTAGAAAGCGATCGCTTTCTACCATACTAGCCATTTTGGTTATTGTAATGTATAAAGATACAAGTGAAATATCTTAATATAAAGGAATCCACCTATATCTCTCTTTTTCTTTATAAACGTCAATATAAATTAAATAGAATATGAAATGTATGTACATACTTTCTCAATTTCATTTGTTTGTTTGATCCATTTAATACAGATAATCCCAATTCGATGGAAGCTTCTTCAGATTTCGAAAGGGGTTACCCCATGAATGGTTAACCGTGTAAACACTGATATAAAACTAGAAAATGAGTCAATAAAACAAAACATAAATCCAATTTCTAAAAAAAAATCTTAAAAAAAATTGCCGAACGGTATAGAAAACTCAAACAATTGATACAGGTTGATAGAGTTTGATTATTACCGCAATTAGAAGTATTTCTAGAGTCCACTTCTTCCCCACACTACGAGAGAGAGGGAAAACGTAAAAACTACCATTAAAGCAGCCCATGCGAGACTTACTATATCCATGTGAATTCTGTCCCCTATTTCTATGAATATGAAGAAACTATTCCATTATTGTTCACTAATAATAGTGAAATCACTGGTGCAGAGTCAAAAAAAGGGAGAGGTATTTGGTCACCATTGATGAACTACTCCAAAAAATCCACTTATCTTATAATGAGTTATTCTTAATTATAGAATTTCTAGTAGAATCGACAAGATGTAAACACAAGCAAACGGACACTTTTCGAAGTATCCAAGGAATCTGACTCACATGTAGAAAGAATAAGACTTTTTCTTTCTTTTATCGTTTTTTATTTTTGGAAGTAAAATGAAAGGCAATTCTTCATCTAATCTAATATTGATTGAATGTCTGAGCATTCCGAAACTTTCATGAGTCTGTATCCAAAGTATCTTAGGTCCTTTCCAAAACTATTAATTTCATTCCCTCTCTGGCTATCCAATCTAATTGAAGACTCAGTAAGTGGAACTAAATTAGTAGTGGCAAGTAAAGATTTACTTCCCTACACTACTTTAAGTTTTCCTTGAATCTGATAGGCAAAACTTTAGGTTAGACAATAGAACCTCGAGAGCCAGGGGCTTAGAATAACGAAAAGAAAGTATCAAGAGTCTTTTCCTACGTTTGTTATAATAGGGGATTTAAAATCTGTTGTTGAGGCGGCACCCGGATTTGAACTGGGGAAAAAGGATTTGCAGTCCCCCGCCTTACCACTCGGCCATGCCGCCAAAACCATAGAAACTATATTCCAATTTTATTTTTTTTTTTTCAACTCCGAAAAATATATATATATAGATTTTCAGTCACAAAATATAGAATCCAGTACAAACCAGAACCATTAACTATTGACTGTAAATTCATGACCATTTTTGAATTAAAATTGAAATCTACATTTTTTTTATTTCTAATAATATTAAGAAAATCATTAGAAATGGATTTATAACTAATCTATATTGAGTTTTTTCAATTAAAAAGAAATCTTCTTCAATTTCAATTATAACAGTAATGATGAGTATATGTAAACCCCAGAATCAGAACATACGTTATAGAGTTATAGCTCTATAATGGGGTATTTTATCTCTCTAGGGATCCCTTTGAGGAGTAATTCTCAATAAATTTTTATATTTCAATTTGAATACCTTGAAGAAAAAATTTCCTTTTTGATAGAGCACAGCATGTGCTGTCCCAAATAGAACAAACTGTACCACAAAAAAAAGAAGAAAAAGAGACATATATATCTGTGCATTCTTTTTTATTTTAATCATAAAAAAAATTAATAAATAAAAAAACACAAGTTTTCTTACCTACTTCAATTCAATGATATTCTAACTATTCTATTCAATCAAAATAGGTAAAAATCAATCTCTTTTCTGCAAATATTTTTTTGAACAATGAAATAAAAATACATGAAAAAGTAACGTGGTTAAAAAAAAAGTTTTCTATTTATTATATGTTTATCTGCTCGAACAGATCCAATGATGAATACATTTTTTATGGTATGCAATCGAATTGGAATATGTAATATCATAGGTGAAAATGAAATTACTTTTTTTTTCTAGTCTTTACAAAACCCCGTAAGTTACAGTGGTATTTCTCAATTCTGTTCCATTGGGATCTATTTCTTATAAAAAATTCCAATTGAATCTAGTCTCCGTTCATACGTATTTCATACATTCCATATATCTTGGAGTTGGATAAAATTTCATGTGATTCAGTAAACAGAATAGAAATTCCATTATTGCTAGATCGAATTCTATGGATATGATTCGGTGAAGAATGAGAGATGGGATGGGATTTTTTTCAATAAACGGATAAATGGGAAATTCAAAAAAGATGCTTGGGGATGGAAAAGAGGGAACATCTACAATACCCGGATTTAATCAGATACAATTTGAAGGGTTTTATCGGTTTATTGATCAGGGTTTAATAGAAGAACTTTCTAAGTTTCCAAAAATTGAAGATATAGATCACGAAATTGAATTTCAATTATTTGTGGAAACATATCAATTGGTAGAACCTCTGATAAAAGAACGAGATGCTGTCTATGAATCACTTACATATTCTTCTGAATTATATGTATCCGCGGGATTAATTTGGAAAACCAGTAGGAATATGCAAGAACAAAGAATTTTTATTGGAAACATTCCTTTAATGAATTCCCTTGGAACTTCTATAGTAAACGGAATATACAGAATTGTGATCAATCAAATATTGCAAAGTCCTGGTATCTATTACCAGTCAGAATTGGATCATAACGGGATTTCGGTCTATACCGGCACCATAATATCAGATTGGGGAGGCAGGTTAGAATTAGAGATTGATAAAAAAGCAAGAATATGGGCTCGGGTGAGTAGGAAACAGAAAATATCTATTCTAGTTCTATCATCAGCTATGGGTTCGAATCTACGAGAAATTCTAGAGAATGTTTGCTACCCTGAAATTTTCTTATCTTTCTTGACCGATAAGGAGAAAAAAAAAATTGGGTCAAAAGAAAATGCTATTTTGGAGTTTTATCAACAATTTTCTTGTGTAGGTGGGGATCCAATATTTTCTGAATCCTTATGTAAGGAATTACAAAAAAAATTCTTTCACCAAAGGTGTGAATTAGGAAGGATTGGTCGCCGAAATATTAATTGGAGACTGAATCTTAATATACCTCAGAACAATATATTTTTGTTACCACGAGATATATTAGCAGCTGCCGATCATTTGATTGGGATGAAATTTGGAATGGGTACACTTGATGATATGAATCATTTGAAAAATAAACGTATTCGCTCTGTAGCGGATCTTTTACAAGACCAGCTCGGGTTGGCTCTGGCTCGTTTAGAAAATGTAGTTAAGGGAACTATCTCCGGAGCAATTAGGCATAAATTGATACCTACTCCTCAGAATTTGGTAACTTCAACTCCGTTAACAACTACTTATGAATCCTTTTTCGGATTACACCCATTATCTCAAGTTTTGGATCGAACTAATCCATTGACACAAATCGTTCATGGGAGAAAATTGAGTTATTTGG